AGGAATATTTGATTCCGAAGTAAGACATAAGAAACTTCCAAATAATGCAATGAATCCATGGAAAAACTGGTTAAGAGGTCATTATCAATACGATTTATCGCAGATTACATGGTCTAGATTAGTCCCACAAAAATGGAGAAATGGACTAAATCAATGCCATATGTCTCAAAATAAGGATTTAAATAAACGGTATTCCTATGAAAAAGACCAATTATTTGATTCAAAAAAAAAACAAAATTTGAAAGTATATTTATTACCAAATAAAGAGGAGAATTTTCAAAAAAACTATAGATATGATCTTTTATCATATAAATATATTCATTCTGAAACTAAGAAGAAGGCCTCTATTTATAGATCATCATTAGAAACAAATAAGAATCAAGAAAATTCCAACATAAATAACGAAAAAATTTTTAGCATACTCAAGAATATTCCTATCAAGAATTATCTAGGAAAAAGTGATATTATAGATAGGGAAAAAAATACAGATAGAAAATATTTGGGTTGGAAATTTAGTACAAATATTGAGGTTGAACCTAAAAAAGACCAAATCAGGGATAAACTTAATAATAAAGGTAATGGTCTTTTTTATCTTCCAATTGATTCAAATTCTGAAATCAATTACAAAAAGGTCTTTTTTGATTGGATGGGAATGTCTTTTGATTGGATGGGAATGAATGAAAAATTCTTAATCTTAAATCGCCTCATATCGAATCCGAAAATTTTTTTCTTTCCAGAGTTTGTGATACTTTATCATAAATATAAAGAGAAACCTTGGTTTATCCCAAGCAACTTACTTCTTTTTAATTTGAATATAAATCCAAATTTTATTGAAAATAAAAATATCAAGGGAAAACAAGAGGAGGATGAGTTTTTTTTTAATTTTAGCCCATCAAATTCAAAACAATATTTTGAATTAAAGAATCAAAACAATATTGAAGAATATTTTTTAGAATCCATTGAAAAACTAAAAATATTCCTTAAAGGAGATTTTCCTTTGCAATTAAGATGGACTGGACGTTTGAATCAATTGAATCAAAAAATGCTGAATAATATCCAGATATATGGTCTGCTGGTTAGCCTCATAAATGTAAGAAAAATTACTATATCCTATATTCAAAGGAAAGAAATGAATCTGGATATAATGAGGAGGCGTTTAAATCTTACACAATTAACGAAAAAGGGAATATTAATTATGGAACCTGCCCGTCTATCTGTAAAAAATGACGGACAGTTTTTTATGTATCAAATCATAGGTATTTCCTTGGTTCATAAAAGTAAGCACAAAAGTAATCAAAGATACCGAAACCCCAAAAATGTTGCTAAGAATACTTTTGATGAATCCATTTCAAGACATAAAATAAAAACTCTAAATGGAGACAAAAATAATTTAGATTTGCTTGTTCCTGAAAAAATTTTATCGTCTAGACGTCGTAGAGAATTGAGAATTCTAATTTCTTTCAATTTGAATTTAAAGAATCAGAATGGTGTGCATAGAAATAATTTATTTTGCAAGGAAAACAAGATAAAAAACTGGAGTCAATTTTTGGAGAAAAGTAAAAATTTTGACAGAAAAAAAAATGAATTAAATAAATTAAAGTTCTTTTTTTGGCCTAATTATCGATTAGAAGATTTAGCTTGTATGAATCGCTATTGGTTTGATACCAATAATGGGAGCCGCTTGAGTATGTTAAGGATATATATGTATCCCTGATTAAAAATTTTGAGTTTCCTATATATTCTATTGTTCTATCAATTTTTCATTTTTTCTTCTGTCCGCGACCATGTTATATGCAAGCAACCCGATGCGCATATGCGCTGTCTTACATCCCAGTCTAGGATACGTGAATATTAAGGAAAATGGGGTATCAATTAAATTAAAGCTATAAATTAATCAACAGAATAAATTTATCAATCGAATCTTCGGACTAAACTATTTGGTATCGTCTTTTTGTATCACTATACAAATGAACTCAAAAATAGGATTGATTAATAATTGATAAAACTAGGAATGTATAAAGAAATTATGATTATTGTATATACTACATTAAAATTAAAATTTGTGACATTATTATTACTGATCAATAAAATAAATATCTGTAAAAAGGGGAGTGTGAAATTCTTTTATGGTAAAAAATTCATTTATTTCAATTATTTTGCAAGAACAAGAAGAAAACAAAGAAAACAGAGGATCTGTTGAATTTCAAGTAGTAAGTTTCACCAACAAGATACGGAGGCTTACTTCACATTTGGAATTGCACAAAAAAGACTATTTATCTCAAAGAGGTCTGCGGAAAATTCTCGGAAAACGTCAACGGCTGCTGGCTTATTTGTCAAAAAAAAATAGAGCACGTTATAAAGAATTAATAGGGCAGTTGGATATTCGAGAGAGAAAAACTCGTTAATTTGAAGAGTTAGTTTGAATTATTGGCTTAAAGTTTGGTGAACTTCTTTTCGCTTTCAGCAATTCATGGAAGAATGAATCAGGAAAAACCTATGACTGTACCAGCTACAAGAAAAGACCTCATGATAGTCAATATGGGACCTCACCACCCATCAATGCATGGTGTTCTTCGACTCATTGTTACTTTAGATGGTGAAGATGTTATTGACTGTGAACCAATATTGGGTTATTTACACAGAGGTATGGAAAAAATTGCGGAAAATCGAACAATTATACAATATTTGCCTTATGTAACACGTTGGGATTATTTAGCTACTATGTTCACAGAAGCAATAACTGTAAATGCGCCAGAGCAATTAGGCAATATTCAAGTCCCTAAAAGGGCCAGTTATATCAGAGTCATTATGTTGGAGTTAAGTCGTATAGCTTCGCATTTGTTATGGCTTGGCCCTTTTATGGCAGATATTGGGGCACAGACTCCTTTCTTCTATATTTTTCGAGAAAGAGAATTGATATATGACCTATTCGAAGCTGCCACCGGTATGCGAATGATGCACAATTTTTTTCGTATTGGCGGAGTCGCTGCTGATTTACCTCATGGCTGGATAGATAAATGTTTGGATTTTTGCGATTATTTTTTAACAGGAATTGCTGAATATCAAAAGCTTATTACAAGGAATCCCATTTTTTTAGAACGAGTTGAAGGAGTAGGCATTATTGGTGGAGAGGAAGCAATAAATTGGGGTTTGTCGGGACCAATGCTACGAGCTTCCGGAATACAATGGGATCTTCGTAAAGTTGATCATTATGAGTGTTACGACGAATTTGATTGGGAAGTCCAATGGCAAAAAGAGGGGGATTCTTTAGCTCGTTATTTAGTACGAATCAGTGAAATGACAGAATCCATAAAAATAATTCAACAGGCCCTAGAAGGAATTCCTGGAGGGCCCTATGAAAATTTAGAAATCCGCCGCTTTGATAGAGTAAAAGATACTGTATGGAATGAGTTTGATTATCGATTCATTAGTAAAAAACCTTCTCCGACTTTTGAATTGTCGAAGCAAGAACTTTATGCAAGAGTGGAAGCACCAAAGGGAGAATTGGGAATTTTTCTGATAGGAGATAAGGGTGTTTTTCCTTGGCGATATAAAATTCGCCCGCCGGGGTTTATTAATTTGCAAATTCTTCCTCAGTTAGTTAAAAGAATGAAATTGGCTGATATTATGACGATACTAGGTAGTATAGATATCATTATGGGAGAAGTTGATCGTTAAAATGATAATTGATACAACAGAAGTACAAGCTATCAATTCTTTTTCTAGATTGGAATCCTTAAAAGAGGTCTATGGAATCATATGGATGCTTATCCCTATTTTTACTCCTGTATTAGGAATCACAATAGGTGTATTAGTAATTGTTTGGTTAGAAAGAGAAATATCTGCAGGTATACAACAACGTATTGGTCCTGAATACGCAGGACCTTTGGGAATTCTTCAAGCTCTAGCAGATGGTACCAAATTACTTTTAAAAGAGAATCTTCTTCCATCTAGAGGAGATACTCGTTTATTCAGTATTGGACCATCTATAGCAGTCATATCAATTTTATTAAGTTATTTAGTAATTCCTTTTGGGTATCACCTTGTTCTAGCCGATCTCAGTATCGGTGTTTTTTTATGGATTGCTATTTCAAGCATTGCTCCTGTCGGCCTTCTTATGTCAGGATATGGCTCAAATAATAAATATTCTTTTTTAGGTGGTCTACGAGCTGCTGCTCAATCAATTAGTTATGAAATACCATTAACTCTATGTGTGTTATCAATATCTCTACGTGTGATTCGTTAAGACATAAAATTCCCCCGACTGCTTCTCTTTCTAGGAAGGAAGTGCCATGAGTTGAATATCTATTTTTTTTATTCATTATTCGGGGGTTGATGAAAGAAACTAGATAGTTATATGAGTGAAAGAAACGGCTTCTAAATTTGCAGTAAAAGATTGAATCTCATTTTCTATGTACAAGAGTTAAGAAAAGTAAACATAAGTATTAGAGAATCTTTACCCCAAGATTGATTGACTAGTCATCATGACTTGAAGCGGGTTCAAAGGATCAACTTTATGAGGTTTTTACTACGTATGTATTACCAAAAGTAGATTCATAAAAATGAGTGGATAGCTAGGAACACTAATGTACACTAAGGATTCGTAATAGAGATTTTGTAAGTGTATTTTTCTGTGTATAAAAAGAATTAAAATTGGGGCTTTAAATTTGTAGAAATGATAAAGGAGTACTTCCCACGATTCCGATCCAGAGTATACTTCTATTCACCGATTAAGTAAATAACTATCAAGAACGAAGTAATCCTTTAACTTTGTTTAAAGTCCCCTTTTTTTGAGAAAGGAGAATAGGAACGAAAAAAAATCGAAAGACTGAATGCACTAGAAATAATCTATTTTTTTCTATCTCTATATAGAGATAGAATTCTTGTCATGATTCGTGAACTAATGCAACGTCTAATTGGATTTCGTAATTGAAAACGTTAGGTTGAAATATCTATTGATATCGTTACAAGAAACATTTTATTCAAAGATTTAGTTATTA